AATGCAAGAAGGAAGTTTAAGTTTGATGCAAATGGCTAAAATTTCTTCGGTTTTATGTGATTATCAATCAAGTAAAAAGTTATTCTATATATCAATTCTTACATCTCCTACTACCGGTGGGGTGACAGCTAGTTTTGGTATGTTGGGGGATATCATTATTGCCGAACCCTATGCCTATATTGCATTTGCGGGTAAAAGAGTAATTGAACAAACATTGAAAAAAGCCGTGCCTGAAGGTTCACAAGCGGCTGAATCCTTATTACGTAAGGGCTTGTTGGATGCAATTGTACCACGTAATACTTTAAAGGGTGTTCTGGGTGAGTTATTTCAGCTCCATGCTTTTTTTCCTTTGAATAAAAATAAAATAAAATAGAACAGTTAGTTTATCAGAATTAAACCCTTAAAAATTAATTTTTATTTCGAATCATTTTTTTATCGATATTCTTGTTTACTACTCAGTAAACCTCTATCAACAAGATAAAAGGTGAATTTTTGCTTTCGGGAAGTTAAAATTAGACTAGACAACTAAAACAAAGTTCATTTTCCTATCTTGCTTGCATATGTATAGATATCTCAAATAGAGATATATACAGATCTATAGAGAGTCTTACATCTTTTTGCATTTCCCTAAAATTCCCTGTTGTTGGATTAGATCCTAATGCATTTTTTAGAAATTTTTAATGTAATAAAAATTTTTCTTTATTAATGACTATTATAAGACAAAAAGAACAAAAAGAATAATAAATCTAACAAGGGGATTATGATACATTTATTTTGAAAGATTAATAAGTCCATTTATTTAGTTTGGCCTTTCTTGTACCTATTTTTTTATTCTATTTCTATTAGGTTCTATTCTATATATTTATATTAGATTCTATATATTTATATTAGGTTGTATATTAGTATTAGATATATATTTACTTAAAGATACTTAGTATAATTATATAATATATATAATAGAAATAATAAAAATACAAGATATTATAAGATATCTTTAGAATTCAGAATATAACAATAACAGGTACAAATATTAAATTGAGGTACCCATTTTATGACAACTTTCAACAACTTACCCTCTATTTTTGTGCCTTTAGTAGGCCTAGTCTTTCCGGCACTTGCAATGGCTTCTTTATTTCTTCATATTCAAAAAAATAAGATTTTTTAGATCGGATGAGACCTAATCGTATCACTCCTTTTTTTTTTTAACTTCGATTCGATAAGACCCATTTGTTAGAATATTGTATAACACATAGATTCCTACAAACATAAATAAAAAAAGCTCTTATGCATGTGTAAACGTATTATATGGGTAAATAAAATTGCGCTCTTTTGAAAAATGGATCATCATCGGGCCGATGTATTAAATTCAAATCAATGTATTTTTTTATTTGTATGTATATAGCTATAGGGGATCATATAAAGGAAGGAGATGTTATTATTTTAGATATAAACAATTCTATGAATTACTCCTAAGGTAAAGGTTCACAACAAAATAGTTGATGGGAGTCACTTGGAAAACAAAAAAAGGAAAGTCATATTTTCTCAATTCAAAAAAAATTGTATAACTGGATCTAATATATATGAGTTGGCGATCAGAATCTATATGGATAGAATTTATAACGGGGTCTCGAAAAACAAGTAATTTCTTCTGGGCCTTTATCCTATTTTTAGGTTCATTAGGATTCTTATTGGTTGGAACTTCCAGTTATCTTGGTAGAAATTTTATATCGTTATTTCCGTCTCAGCAAATAATTTTTTTTCCGCAAGGGATTGTGATGTCTTTCTATGGGATCGCAGGTCTCTTTATTAGTTGCTATTTGTGGTGCACCATTTTGTGGAATGTGGGTAGTGGTTATGATCTTTTCGACCGAAAAGAAGGAATAGTTCGTATTTTTCGTTGGGGATTTCCTGGAAAAAGTCGCCGCATCTTTTTACGATTCCTTATGAAAGATATTCAGTCCATCAGAATAGAAGTTAAAGAGGGTGTTTCTGCTCGGCGTGTCCTTTATATGGAAATTCGAGGTCAAGGGGCTATTCCTTTAATTCGTACTGATGAGAATTTGACTACACGAGAAATTGAGCAAAAAGCTGCTGAATTGGCTTACTTCTTGCGTGTACCAATTGAAGTATTTTGAAATGAATTAATTTTAAAAGACTAACAGTAGTAAGAAAAAACTAAAGAATTTTTTTTTTTTTTCAATTGAATATTCATCCATTCTTTTATACTCGTTTTTTTTTTTATATTTGATAGAAAAGGAGGTTTTTCGTCTATAAATTTTAAAAAGTTCTTTTAGTATTGATCGAAAAAAGGGGGAATAACATCCTGGAACCCCCATTTTTTCTTGATTCAAATTGGAAATGTATTCTGAGTCTATTTCTGTATTCTTTCTAGATTCAAAGCAAAGAATAAGTATTGAATCAAAAGAAAAAGATAAAATGGATTCATAGGCTCAAAACATTCTATTCGAATTAGAATAGAAACTCATGCTCGATATAAATATTAGATCTAATAGAATCAACAAGTGAGGTAGGTTCATTAACAATTCACAGATTCAAAATGGCAAAAAATAAAGCATTAATTCCTTTTTTTTATTTTATATCTATAGTCTTTTTGCCCTGGTTGATCTCTCTATGCTGTGATAAAAGTTTGAAAACTTGGATTACTAATTGGTGGAATACTAGACAATGCGAAACTTTTTTGAATGATATTCAAGAAAAAAGTGTTCTAGAAAAATTCATACAATTAGAGGAACTATTCCAGCTGGATGAAATGATAAAGGAATACCCAGAAACCGATTTACAACAATTTCGTCTAGGAATCCACAAAGAAACGATCCAATTCATCAAGATACACAATGAGTATCGTATCCATACAATCTTGCACTTCTCGACAAATCTAATATCTTTCGTTATTCTAAGTGGTTATTCCTTTTGGGGTAAGGAAAAGCTTTTTGTTCTGAATTCTTGGGTTCAAGAATTCCTATATAATTTAAGTGATACAATTAAAGCTTTTTCGATTCTTTTATTAACTGATTTATGTATCGGATTCCATTCGCCTCACGGTTGGGAACTAATGATTGGTTATATTTACAAAGATTTTGGGTTTGCTCATTATGAGCAAATTTTATCTGGTCTAGTTTCTACCTTTCCAGTCATTCTTGATACAATTTTTAAATATTGGATCTTTCGTTATTTAAATCGTGTATCTCCGTCACTTGTAGTTATTTATCATGCAATAAATGACTAAAAAAGAATTCACTGATCCAATTTTAATCTTTCTTACCTTATACATCATAACCAAATCAAAGTCGTATTTACTTTACTCTTTTTCCCCATGAGGGATTCCTTGTATATTTCAACAAAAAAATTTTATTTTTTCAGTAAATGTAAATAGCAGAATTGTGGCTAGGGAAGTATATTATCAACCTACCTAACTTTATTGTAGAAATTTTCGGGATAAATGATTGGACCATGCAAACTAGAAATACCTTTTCTTGGATAAGGGAAGAGATTACTCGCTACATATCTATCTCACTCATGATATATATCATAACTTGGGCATCCATTTCAAGTGCATATCCTATTTTTGCCCAGCAGAATTATGAAAATCCACGAGAGGCCACTGGGCGTATTGTATGTGCCAATTGCCATTTAGCTAATAAGCCCGTGGATATTGAGGTTCCACAAACGGTACTTCCTGATACTGTATTTGAAGCAGTTGTTAAAATTCCTTATGATATGCAACTAAAACAAGTTCTAGCTAATGGTAAAAAAGGAGCTTTGAATGTGGGAGCTGTTCTTATTTTACCGGAGGGGTTTGAATTAGCCCCCCCTGATCGTATTTCACCCGAGATTAAAGAAAAGATAGGAAATCTGTCTTTTCAGAATTATCGCCCCAATAATAAAAATATTCTTGTGATAGGTCCTGTTCCTGGTCAAAAATATAGTGAAATAACCTTTCCTATTCTTGCACCAGACCCTGCTACTAATAAAGATGTGCATTTCTTAAAATATCCTATATACGTAGGTGGAAACAGGGGAAGGGGTCAGATTTATCCTGATGGTAGCAAAAGTAACAATACAGTTTATAATGCTACGGCAGGAGGGATAATAAGCAAAATTTTACGAAAAGAAAAGGGGGGGTACGAAATAACCATAGTGGATGCATCGAATGGACGCCAAGTGATTGATATTATCCCTCGAGGCCTAGAACTTCTTGTTTCAGAGGGCGAATCCATTAAACTCGATCAACCATTAACGAGTAATCCTAATGTGGGTGGATTTGGTCAGGGGGATGCGGAAATAGTACTTCAAGATCCATTACGTGTCCAAGGCCTTTTGTTCTTTTTAGGATCGGTTGTTTTGGCACAAATCTTTTTGGTTCTTAAAAAGAAACAGTTTGAGAAGGTTCAATTATCCGAAATGAATTTTTAGATCTGTCTATTTAGCTTTATAAAATTCATAAAAAATAACCAAAACAATTCTTGTTCCCAATTTGGTCTGGTCAAAAAAATTATGAAAAGCCTTTTGCCTCTCTTTATATTTTCTATTTCTTTTCGACCAGATGTCAGGAATTACTTGTATCATAGTCCTAATCCTAGTATGTATATTTAGAAGAATTTACTTTAACCCCCTTTTCCTCATTTTTCAATACAAATTTGAAAAATGGAAAGGGGTGTGATGTAACTCTGTCGTTATTGACCAATTAAAATTGATAGAATGTAGCAATAATCAAGAGTTTTTTCTATTAGAATGGAAAAATTTGACTAGATACTAAAATAAGATTAAGTAAAGCAAGCGCAGAAAAAAAAAAGGGAACCAGAAATCGGCGACACAACAAATTTTAGGGACTATAGGGAGTATTATTTGTCTTGCTAGTCTTCGACACAAGAAAAGGAATTTTAGACATTCTTTTCTTGTGTCGATCTTGTCCTTCTTGATTACATTCGTTTCCTATTCTTAGTTTACATATATTACTGTTTATATATTATATTAATTAA